AGAATTTTCATGTCTTTCAATTCTCGTACTCGTAATTGGAAAGTTACGGAAGGAGATCCATCATTTTGCAATGAAAACAACATAAAAAACTCTGGACAATTTCAAAATCAGACCAAGCGTCTTAATACATATGCAAAAAAATTCATTATTGGCCCACCATTGATTACAAGATTTAGCTTTTATGAATCGCTATTGCTTTGATACGAATAATGGCAGTCGTTTCAGTATGTTAAGGATACAGATGTATCCACAATTCATTTAGAGTTACTTAATAGCCTATTTCTTATACTATATCTCTCTCCCGTGAAATTCTCGAGCCGAAAGATGGATGCATATGCTGTGTTTCATTTTGCTAAATGATATCAATTAAATGGTGTATCAATTCTATAAATTGGATATAGCAATAAATAAATCAGCAAAATTCTTTTATTTTAGATAGAAGAAACATTTCTTCTATCTAAAATAAAAGAATGTACCCTTCTATCCAAATCCAATTTGCATTGATAAAATAAATCCAAATTATAGATTCCAGCAGTAGATGAATAATTGCAAATTTTTGTGTGTACGAGATTCGAATAACTTCAAAATAACTGACATAATTTTTTATTTTTCCTGATCAGAAAAATACACGAAAAAGAAAGGAGGTAGAAAAATTTTTTGATTTATGGTTAAAGAAGAAAAACAAGAAAATAGGGGTTCTGTTGAATTTCAAGTATTCAGTTTCACCAATAAGATACGGAGACTTGCTTCACATTTGGAATTACACAAAAAAGATTTTTCATCGGAAAGAGGTCTACGAAGACTTTTGGGAAAACGTCAACGTTTGTTGGCTTATTTGGCAAAGAAAAATAGAGTACGTTATAAGAAATTAATAAGTCAGTTGGATATTCGGGAGAAGTAATTTAATCGTTCGAATTTTTTTCTTATTTTATTAGTAGTCTTATAGTAGTCTTAGATTTTACATTTTGATGAGCCTCGTTTTGAGGAATTCATGGAATAATGAATTAAGGAAGAAAAAAGAATAAGAACAAGGAGACATAACATAAAAAAAAGAATAGATAAGACGATATTCGCCCTCCCCCCACGTATTTAATTTCTTCTCCTATACAAAAACCGGCAAGACCTACTCCATTGATAATTCCATCAATAACACCTTTATCAAAAAAATGCGTTAGTTCAGCAAATCTTCTTATACCCAGGATAAAGAGCCTAGTATAGAAAACATCTATATAACCGCGATTATATGACCAGCTGTATACCTTTTTTTTTACTTGATCCAAAAAGAACTTTTGGGGATTCCCTTTTATAAGAGAATTTTTTAAATTCAAATTCTGAAAAAAAGAATAAGCGGACCCATAGCATATATATGCTATGAATAGACCAAAAATAGCTAAACTTACAGAAGAAATTGCATTAGTGATAAATTCATATGAATTTATAGAAGAATTAGAACTTTCCTGGAAAAAGCTTATTGAAGGGGTTAACCACTTTGATAATATGGTTAACTCCGACGTTCCATTATCCATTACTCCATTATCAAAATGGATTCCTATGGATCCAATGAACAAAGTAAAAAGCAGTAATATAAGAAGAGGAAATAGCATAGTATTTCCAGTTTCACGAGGATAGACAAAACTGTTTTTAGCTCCAAAGGAAGTACTAAAGAATCCTATTTTATTTCTTGTATTACCGGGAATTTGGGGTATATTTGGGGAAAAAAAAGAAACTCCATTCTTCATTGTTGATAAAACCAAATCTCTATTGACTCCTTTGGATATGTTTTTTCCCCATAAGGATATTGAATGCAATGAACGTTCTTTAGTACTACTGTAATTTTGAAAATGAACACGCAAATACCCATCAAAAGTAAGTAAATAAATTCTAAACATATAAAATGCAGTTAATCCTGCAGTAAAAGAAGCTATTATTCCAAAAAAGGGTGAATACAGCCAACTATTACTAAGGATTTCATCTTTAGACCAGAAGCAAGCAAGGGGTGGAATACCACAAAGAGAAAGTGTACCCAATAAAAAAGTTGTTCTTGTAATAGGAACATATTTTTTTAAACCACCCATAAGAACCATATTTTGGCTTTTATCTGGTGAATATCCAACAAGAGGTTCCATTGAATGAATAATGGATCCGGATCCCAAGAACAATAAAGCTTTCGAATAAGCATGAGTGATCAAATGGAATAAAGCTGCTTGATAAGAACCTATACCTAAAGCTAACATCATATAACCCAATTGAGACATTGTAGAATAGGCTAAGCTTCTTTTAATATCTCTCTGAGCAAGAGCTAAAGTCGCTCCTAAGAAAAGTGTTATTGTACCTACTAAGGAAATAAAACTCATTATGAAAGGTATCGATATGAAAAGAGGAAGAAGTCGAGCTAGAAGAAAAATCCCCGCAGCAACCATAGTTGCTGCGTGTATAAGAGCCGAAATGGGAGTGGGTCCTTCCATAGCATCGGGTAACCATACGTGAAGAGGGAATTGTGCAGATTTTGCAACTGCACCAAGAAATAATAAAAAAGCACACAAAATAGTAAGTAATGAATTAATCCCATTATTAGGAATCCAGTTATTAGCTATTTTGAACAAATCCCGAAACTCTAAACTACCTGTTATCCAAAAAAAACCTAAAATTCCTAATAACAAACCAAAATCCCCTACACGATTAGTTACAAAAGCTTTTTGACAAGCACTGGCTGCAATTGGTCGTGTAAACCAAAACCCTATCAATAAATAGGAACACATTCCCACAAGTTCCCAAAAAAAATAAATTTGTATCAAATTGGAACTAGTAACCAATCCCAACATGGAAGTATTAAAAAAACTTATATAAATGAAAAATCTCAAATATCCCTCATCGTGAGACATATAATCGTCACTATAAATAAGAACCAAGATTCCTACAGTAGTAATTAGTATTAACATAATAGAAGTAAGGGGGTCGATCAAGTATCCAAATTCTAAGGAAAAATCATTATTGATGGTCCAAGACCATAAATATTGATAGATAGAACTCCCTTTTATTTGTTGAATAGACAGGTGAACTGAGAATACCAGAGCTATACTTAAGAGTAAAACACTAGGAAAAGCCCATATGCGACGAAGATTTTTTGTTGCTGTCGGAATAAGAAAAAGTCCCAACCCCATTGACATAATAACTGGAAGTGGGAGAAGAGGGATTACCCAGGCATATTGATATGTATGTTCCATAAGAAAAGAAATAGCAATTTTTAGTTGAAATTTAGAATTCTTTTTTTCTATAAAATTGTTTCCGATTCACCAAACCTATTCTTATTTCTTTCTGAAGGAATTAAAAAACAAAATAAGAATAAGAAAAAATATTCGTTATTTAGTTATTAGAAATAAAAACAAGTTATTAGAAAAAAAAGATATTTATTAAAATACAAAAAAAGATTGAATCAGTTTACTTTCTATTCCTATTCTTTTTTTGTATTTCTTTCTGTTAAAATGAAACAGCTCTCTTATTTCGTAACTGATTGATTGAATTTCAACTATACTCTATACTCTATTTAATATTTCTTTTTAATTTTTTATTTATAGGAAATTCTCAAATATTCTTTACTTCATATAAAATAGAAATCCTAATGACTAGAATTATCTAAGTTTTAGAAGAATGTCTTGTTTAAGAGACTAATTTTTTTTGAATTTTGATATTTTGACTGGAATTCAATTCTTGAATATCTTCTCAACTTAATTAATTATTTGAATTTTACCTTCGTTTTCTCTCCCCCTATTATATGAGGGCTTATCCCCTATACCTTTGATTTATAGGAGTATATTTGATATATAAATTGATTTAAATAGAAAACCTTTGTATATAATATATCTTTGTATATATTGTATATTATTAAAACAAAGTATAAAATATATATGAAAAAAAATACGCGAAAAACTCTTGTCTTATCCCCATTAGACAAAATGAAGTAAAAAAGAATTTCAAATTTCATTATCTTTCAGTATCTAAGTATAAATACTAAGAAAAAACAGAAAGAAGGATTGATTTGCGGCAATAGATGTCTTTCACATACAACTAGAAAAAATGAATTTCTCTTTTGAATGGCAGTTCCAAAAAAACGTACTTCGATGTCAAAAAAGCGTATTCGAAAAAATATTTGGAAGAAAAAAACTTATTTTTCCATAGTACAATCTTATTCCTTAGCAAAATCAAGATCATTTTGGAGCGGCAACGAGCATCCAAAACCAAAAGGTTTTTCTGGGTAACAAACAAATAATCTGGTTTTGGAATAATCTGAATTGACCGATCTCAAAGAAATTCCAATTATTTATTTAATATGAATTAATAATTAGGTTCCTGGGTACAATATTCTTAGAACTAATCCGCCTGTTATAAAGAACTTTTGATAATGGAATCTTCCTATTTTTTTATATTTTTTTATGCGGATTCCATTATCGAAAGTAGAGTATTCTTGCAATAGGATTTCGAATTTCTACCTATCTTATCCAAAATTCACAAAAAAATCGGTTTAGGACTGGTGAATCATATTAATAAGAGCGTAAAGGCTTTGACTCTAGAAACTTTTCAAAATACAAAACTCTTTGTATTTAATGATGAAATTCGAATTTTCCTAAATTCTATAAATTCTCCCAATCTCGACGATTCGAGAGAAAATAAATATTATTCTTTTAAGTTAACTAATATTTCAAGTTAGCCGCCATGGTGAAATCGGTAGACACGCTGCTCTTAGGAAGCAGTGCTCAAGCATCTCGGTTCGAGTCCGAGTGGCGGCATTCTCGAAAAAGAATACAATAGATTAGAAAATGGATTCAATTCGAAATTTCCAATTTTGTAATAGGACCTTCTCCTTATGCTATTTGTAACTTTAGAACATATACTAACTCATATCTCTTTCTCAACTATTTCAATTGTGATTACGATTCATTTGATAACCTTATTAGTTCGTGAACTTAGGGGATTACGTGATTCGTCAGAAAAAGGAATGATAGCTACTTTTTTCTCTATAACAGGATTTTTAGTTTCTCGTTGGATTTCTTCGGGACATTTTCCATTAAGTAATTTATATGAGTCATTGATCTTCCTTTCATGGGCTCTGTATATTCTTCATACTATTCCTAAGATACAGAACTCTAAAAATGATTTAAGCGCAATAACTACGCCGAGTACTATTTTAACGCAAGGCTTTGCTACGTCAGGTCTTTTAACTGAAATGCATCAATCTACAATACTAGTACCTGCTCTCCAATCTCAGTGGTTAATGATGCATGTCAGTATGATGTTACTAAGCTATGCAACTCTTTTGTGCGGATCCTTATTATCCGCCGCTCTTCTAATCATTAGATTTCGAAAGAATTTGGATTTCTTTTCTAAAAAGAAAAATAAAAAATTACTTAAAACTTTTTTATTTAGTGAGATTGAATATTTCTATGCAAAAAGAAGTGCCTTAAAAAACACCTCTTTTCCTCCTTTTCCAAATTATTACAAATATCAATTAACTGAGCGTTTGGATTCGTGGAGTTATCGTGTTATTAGTCTAGGGTTTACCCTTTTAACCATAGGTATTCTTTGTGGAGCAGTATGGGCTAATGAAGCGTGGGGATCCTATTGGAATTGGGATCCTAAGGAAACTTGGGCATTTATTACCTGGACCATATTTGCAATTTATTTACATAGTAGAACAAATCCAAACTGGAAGGGTACGAATTCCGCATTTGTAGCTTCGATAGGATTTCTTATAATTTGGGTCTGCTATTTTGGTATCAATCTTTTAGGAATAGGTTTACATAGTTATGGTTCATTTACATTACCATCTAAATAATTACACAACATAAAACATTCATAAAATGAATGTTTTATCCCATTTTTGTTTGATTTGGGAACCCCTTTGAAAGACTTTCAAAGGGGTTCCCAAATCAAACAAAATAGATTTAATTAAACTTTTTTAGTTTTTTCAGAATTTTTTTGGTTTTTTCATTATGAAATATAGAGCGGACTAGTTCAAAAAAGAAAATTCTATTTAGGATAATAATTGGATAAGAGAGCCTCTACCCTGTCAACGGATAGTGAGAGAACAAAATCTGGATAAATACCAATTCCTATTACTGGTAAAAAGATACAGATTAAAAGAAAGAGTTCTCGTGGTCCAGAATCCACAAAATTTACGTTTGGAACATGAAATAACTTGTATCCATAGAACATCTGGCGTAACATAGATAATAAATAAATAGGAGTTAATATCATTCCAATTCCCATTACAAGAGTAATTAGCATTTTTGGCATTAACATAAATTTTGGACTAGTAATTAGTCCAAAAAATACTACTAATTCTGCAACAAAACCGCTCATTCCTGGTAAGGCAAGAGAAGCCATTGAAAAGCTACTAAACATAGTAAACATTTTTGGCATTGGTATAGATATCCCTCCCAGTTCTTCGAGATAAACAAGACGCATTCTATCACAAGCCGTTCCTGCCAAGAAAAATAGTGTAGCACCAATAAATCCATGGGATAATATTTGTAAAATAGCTCCATTTAGTCCAAGGTTGGTTATGGAACCAATTCCTATAATTATGAAACCCATGTGAGATACGGAGGAATAGGCTATTCTTTTTTTGAAATTTCGTTGACCAAGAGAAGTTGAAGCTGCATAGATTATTTGCACCGCTCCTATTATTACCAACCAGGGGGAAAATAGATAATGAGCATGAGGTAACAATTCCATATTGATCCGAATCAATCCATATGCTCCCATCTTTAATAGGATTCCCGCTAAAAGCATACATGTACTGTAATGCGCTTCCCCGTGGGTATCTGGTAACCACGTATGTAGAGGTATAATCGGCAATTTGACAGCATAAGCAATAAGGAAGCCAAAATAAAGTAGTATTTCCAATGTTGCAGGATATGATTGATTAATCAATCGTTCCAAGTCTAATGTTGGTTCGTTGGAACCGTATAAGCCCATACCCAGAACTCCAATTAAGAAAAAAATGGAACCGCCTGCAGTATACAAAATAAACTTGGTAGCTGAATATAGACGCCTTTTCCCCCCCCACATGGATAAAAGTAAGTAAACAGGAATTAATTCTAACTCCCACATGATAAAAAAAAGTAAAAGGTCTCGTGAAGAAAATAATCCTATTTGACCGCTATACATTGCTAGCATAAGGAAATAGAATAATCGCGAATTCCGGGTAATTGGCCAAGCCGCTAAAGTAGCTAAAGTAGTGATAAATCCTGTCAATAAAATTGATCCTAATGAAAGTCCATCGATTCCCAATCTCCAGTGAAAATCAAAAACATCTATCCATTTAGAATCCTCCTTTAATTGCATTAAGGGATCCTCTAATTGGAAATGATAACAGAATGCATAAGTCATTAGAAGGAATTCTAATAAACAAATAGATATAGTATACCACCTAACGATTTTGTTTCCTTTATGGGGTAAAAAGAAAATTAATGAACCTGCAAATATCGGCAAAACAACAAGTATTGTTAACCAAGGAAAATAACTCATGATAAAGTAATAAAGACAAGATACGTTTTGACCAGAAAAGCCCATGCTCGATTATTTTGAGCACAGGCTTCTTCGGTAAAGAGGAATCAGACGATTCAAGTGGAGTTTTTTGTAACGTATCAATAAGATAGAGCCATGCTGCGGGTTGTTTCAGGCCCTAAATAAACACGGACACTTAAAAAATCTGTTGGGCAGGCGGATTCGCATCTCTTACAACCCACACAATCTTCGGTTCTCGGCGCAGAAGCAATTTGCTTAGCTTTACATCCATCCCAAGGTATCATTTCTAATACATCTGTTGGACAAGCTCGTACACATTGAGTGCATCCTATACATGTATCATAAATTTTTACAGAATGTGACATTGGATCTAGAAATTTTCCTTTTCAACATAAAATTTTCGATCTGGTAAAAATGAAATTAATATAAGTTATATGTATTGTAGACACCAGACGAAGCAATGGTTTATCCAAACTTTAATAAATAATGCAATATATTTCTTAATCTGTTTGTGAGAAAGCGTGAAAAGAGCCAAGAGACTTGAATTTAAGGCTTCAACCAACAGTCATAATTATATGAATTCTAAATACTAATTAGAATTAGCCAATAAATTAGCCATTATCTTTGCAATATAAATTATTGCAATTTGAATATTGCAATATCAATGAATTGCAAAAATACAAAATTCAATAAGTAAAAAAGAATACTCTGAAATAATCTACTTCAAAAATGGGTATTCTCAAATAAAAATAAGAAAAGAAGACTCGAATTTTATTAATCTTAATGTTCCATATTATTATATATGCGCCTTTGTTTAGAAAATTCTATGTCTAATTATTCAAAAAATTCGATTGATTGATACGAGTTGATTTCCTGTTACGATGGATGGAAGAAAGAATGGATAGTCCAATAGCTGCTTCAGCCGCCGCAAGGGCTATAACAAAAATTGCGAAAATGTCTCCTTTTAATTGGCGACTGTCAAATAGAGCAGAAAATGTTACGAGATTTAGATTAATTGAATTCAGTATAAGTTCAAGACATATTAGAGCTCTAACCATGTTTCGGCTTGTAATCAATCCATAGATACCAATCGAAAATAAATAGACACTCAAAAAAAGTACATGCTCAAACATCATTAACTAACTCCTTATCAATCTCGATTCATTTCAATATGAGGACAAGAATTGAACCGATTCAATTAATTAGAATAGAACAATTACGCAACAAAAGAGAAAAGAAAGTATTTGTTGTGTTGACAGTAGATGGATTTTACTAAATCAAAATTGTTTTATTCTTTAGTTATTTTTTTAGATTTGAAATTCTAAGAATTTATTATTGTCTAGCCATAGTAATTGCACCTATTAAAGAAACTAGAAGAATTAGGGAAATGAGTTCAAACGGAAGATAAAAATCGGTTGCTAAATGAATCCCAATTTGTTGAACGTTATTTATGAGACCCTGTTCTACTATTTGGTTTGATCTTGTAGTCCAAAGAATTCCATACCATGACGTATCTGGGATAGTAGTCATTAGTGAAAAAGGAATAGTTATAGAAACGAGTGAAGTAAACCCATCTCCAATAGTCCAATAATTCTTATCTTTAGACCACTCTGAGCCATTTACAAACATTACAGCAAATATGATCAAAACATTTATGGCTCCCACATAAATAAGAAGTTGTGCGACAGCTACAAAATAGGAATTCAATAAAAAATAGAATAAGGATATACAAACAAGAACTAATCCCAGCGAAAAGGCAGAATAAATTGGGTTGGTAAGTAATACTACTCCTAGACCCCCTAGTAGAAGAACAAATCCCCCAAATAGCACAAGAATCTCATGTATTGGTCCAGGTAAATCCATTATGGATAAGAAGAAATTAATAGTATAAAATTTTTCATGAACTGGCTAAAACTAAAAGATTCAAGGAAAGAAAAAGGGATTAGGATATTTATATAAAAATTGTATAGTTAGAAATCACATCACGAAAATCTACTCTCATTTTAAATCATGAATAATTCGTAATAAGCAGTAGTTATTCATTTTTCTTTATAGTTAATAAAAAACTATTGGATTTTTCTAACAAAAAAATCCTAGTACCTAGTAATCAGTAATCGTTCTTGAATTCCAAGATTTTTCTTCGTCTATTTTACTTTGAGGCGAATTCCTAATTGTTTGAATTGTGTAATCTCCCATTATGGAGACTGGTAACCGACTCAAAGCAATTTGATTGTAATTCAATTCATGACGATCATAAGTAGAAAGTTCATATTCTTCAGTCATCGATAAACAGTTTGTCGGACAATATTCAACACAGTTACCACAAAATATACAAACCCCGAAATCAATACTATAATTAAGCAATTGTTTCTTTTTAATATCCTTTTCAAATCTCCAATCCACAAGAGGTAGATCTATTGGGCATACACGAACACATACTTCACAAGCAATACATTTATCAAATTCAAAGTGTATTCGCCCGCGGAAACGCTCTGGTGTAATTGATTTTTCATAAGGGTAGTGAATCGTTACAGGTAAACGATTTGTGTGGGATAAGGTAATTATGAAACCTTGACCGATGTATCTTGCGGCACGTATTGTTTGTTGACCATAACTAATGAACCCAGTTATCATAGGGAACATATTCTAAATATCTATGAAAAAGGTATGTTTCTTTCTCTTGTTTGAGAGAACTTTTGTGTTAAAGATATTCTTACTGTTATTGTATTATCTTATTTATAGTGAAACTAGTTGAGAAGAAGTTGTTAATAAGAGATTGCCCAGAGAAATAGGTAAAAGAAATTTCCATCCAAGATTTAATAACTGATCCATTCTCATCCGGGGTAAAGTCCATCTTATTGTGATAGAAATGAAGAGAAATAAAAAAGCTTTAGTTAATGTAATAAGGATACCCATTATCATTTCAAAAATTCCTACAATTTTATTCATTTGGAAAAATCCAAAAAAGGATATATAGGGAATAGAAAAATTCCACCCGCCTAAGTAGAGAACAGTTACAAATAAAGAGGAAACTAATAAATTTAGGTAAGAAGCAAGATAAAATAAACCATATTTAATACCGGAATATTCGGTTTGATAACCCGCTACTAATTCTTCCTCTGCTTCTGGTAAATCAAAGGGTAATCTTTCGCATTCTGCCAAAGAAGAAATTAGAAAAACTAGAAAACCTATAGGCTGACGCCAAAGATTCCATCCAAAAAAACCATATTTTGACTGTGCTTCAACTATATCAACCGTACTTGAACTGTTAGATAATCATAGTCGACGATAACATCACAGTTCCCACCGCTATTCCAAAACCGTACATGAAACCTTAGCTTCATACGGCTCCTCTATGATCAGAAAAAAATTATTTCTTTTCGATCTTATCCCCCTGGCGTAGATAGAATTAGGTAAGATAAAATTGATTGGAAAGTCCTAAATTAGACCAAAGCAATTCCGTCTGCTAAAATAATAAAAAAGCGCTTCCGAATTGATCTTATCCTTTAAAAATAACAGTTTTTCTTGTTCAGTAATAACTTAATATTGGAATAAAACACTCGTTATAGCAATTAATAAATGAAAAGAATTGGATATTAGTTCATGACGAATTCGATTCTGTATGAATATAGATAAAAGAAATAATAAATAAAGATCTTTTTTTGTATTGCATTCCGTATCTTTTGTCCTATTCTTCTTTCCCGGGGAAGGGGATACTTAAAAAGAAAAACGAAATAAAGGGTTAATTCGTTCTTGATAGCTATTTCCTTAACAAGTGAGAGGGAATATACTCTGGATCGGAATCCGAAGAAAGTACTACTTGATCATTTCCACCAATTTCAAGTCCTTATTATGATTCCTTTTATGAGGAAAAATGTCTAATGATTTAGATTCTCTCATTACTAATCCTTCATGTACTTTAGTGTTCCTAATCCCTCACTAACTTTTTATGGATTCTTTTATATGGTTCTAAGTTCTAGTAATAACTAAAAATATTCTAGTAATGAAATTCCATACCGCAAATCCTTTATTCTTGCCCGCTTCAAGATATGATGACTAATCAAATAATCTCAATCTTGGGGTAAAAAGTTTACATTGCTTATGTTTACTTCAACTTTTTCTTGTACGTAGGAAATGAGATTTTGTATTTTTACTACAAATTAATAAGCTGTTTTGTTTCACTCATATAGCTATCTAGTTTCACTTACCGACTTGAATACAGAATAAGAAAAGGAAGATAAGTATTCAATGGATTTTCTAGGAAAAGCTCCTTTTTTAACGAATCACACGTAGAGATATTGCTAGCACACAAAAAGTTAATGGTATTTCATAACTAATAGATTGAGCAGCTGCTCGTAGACCACCTGAAAAAGAATATTTATTATTTGAGCTATATCCTGCCATAAGAAGACCAATAGGAGCAATACTTGAAATGGCAATCCATAAAAAAACACCAATACTAAGATCAGCTAAAACAAAACGATATCCAAAAGGAATAACTAAAAAACTTAATAAAACGGATATGACTGCTATAGAGGGGCCAATGCTAAATAGAGGAATCTCTCCTCGGGATGGGAGGATATCCTCTTTAAAAATAAGCTTAGTTCCATCTGCTATAGCTTGAAGTAGTCCTAGGGGGCCGGCATATTCAGGACCAATACGTTGTTGTATCGATGCGGAAATTTCTCTTTCTAACCACACAATTACAAGTACTTCTATTGTGATTCCCAGTAGGAGGGTTAAAATAGGTAGAATCCATATCAGTCCATAGACTTCTTTTAATAATTCCGATTTCGAAAAAGAATTGATAGTTTCTACCTCTATCCTATCTATTATCATTTCAACGATCAACTTCCCCCATAATGATATCTATACTACCTAATATCGTCATGATATCAGCCAATTTCATTTTTTTAACTAGCTGAGGAAGAATTTGTAAATTAATAAAACCGGGTGGACGAATTTTCCATCTCCAAGGGAAAAGACTGTCATCTCCTACCAGATAAATTCCTAATTCGCCTTTTGGTGCTTCTACTCTTACATAAAGCTCTTGCTTTGATAATTCAAAATTTGGGGAAGGTTTTTTACCAAGAAATCTATATTCAAAATCATTCCATTCCGAATTCTTTGCTTTCTTAAAGCGTCGGGCTTCTAAATTCTCATAAGGGCCTCCAGGAATTTTCTCTATAGCCTGTTGAATAATTTTGATGGATTCCTTCATTTCCCCAATTCGTACTAAATAGCGAGCTAACGAATCTCCTTCTTTTTGCCATTGGACTTTCCAATCGAATTGATTGTAAGACTCATAAGAATCCATTTTACGAAGATCCCACTGTATTCCAGAAGCTCGTAACATTGGTCCCGATAAGCCCCAATTTACAGCTTCTTCTCCGCTAATAAAACCTACCCCTTCAACTCGTTCTAAAAAAATAGGATTCTGTGTAATAAGTTGTTGATATTCAACAACTCCTCGTAAAAAATAATCACAGAAATCTAAACATTTATCCATCCATCCATAAGGTAAATCGGCAGCTACTCCTCCAATGCGAAAGTAATTATGCATCATTCGCATACCTGTAGCAGCTTCAAATAGATCATATATCAATTCTCTCTCTCTAAAAATGTAGAAAAAAGGAGTCTGTGCACCGAGATCCGCCATAAAAGGCCCGAGCCATAACAAGTGAGAAGCTATACGGCTTAATTCTAACATAATTACCCGAATATAGCTGGCTCTTTGAGGTATTTGAATATTCTCTAAGAATTCTGGTGCATTTACCGTTATTGCTTCTGTAAACATAGTAGCTAAATAATCCCACCGTGTTACATAAGGCAAGTATTGTATAATAGTTCTGTTTTCTGCGATTTTTTCCATTCCTCTGTGTAAATAGCCTAATATGGGTTCACAATCAACAACATCTTCACCATCGAGAGTAACGATCAGTCGAAGAACACCATGCATTGATGGGTGTTGAGGGCCCATATTGACTATCATTAGATCTTTTCTTGTAAACGGTAGACTCATATTCTTTTTTCTTCCTTAATTCATTATTCCATGAATTCCTCAAAACGAGGCTCATCAAAATGTAAAATCTAAGACTACTATAAGACTACTAATAAAATAAGAAAAAAATTCGAACGATTAAATTACTTCTCCCGAATATCCAACTGACTTATTAATTTCTTATAACGTACTCTATTTTTCTTTGCCAAATAAGCCAACAAACGTTGACGTTTTCCCAAAAGTCTTCGTAGACCTCTTTCCGATGAAAAATCTTTTTTGTGTAATTCCAAATGTGAAGCAAGTCTCCGTATCTTATTGGTGAAACTGAATACTTGAAATTCAACAGAACCCCTATTTTCTTGTTTTTCTTCTTTAACCATAAATCAAAAAATTTTTCTACCTCCTTTCTTTTTCGTGTATTTTTCTGATCAGGAAAAATAAAAAATTATGTCAGTTATTTTGAAGTTATTCGAATCTCGTACACACAAAAATTTGCAATTATTCATCTACTGCTGGAATCTATAATTTGGATTTATTTTATCAATGCAAATTGGATTTGGATAGAAGGGTACATTCTTTTATTTTAGATAGAAGAAATGTTTCTTCTATCTAAAATAAAAGAATTTTGCTGATTTATTTATTGCTATATCCAATTTATAGAATTGATACACCATTTAATTGATATCATTTAGCAAAATGAAACACAGCATATGCATCCATCTTTCGGCTCGAGAATTTCACGGGAGAGAGATATAGTATAAGAAATAGGCTATTAAGTAACTCTAAATGAATTGTGGATACATCTGTATCCTTAACATACTGAAACGACTGCCATTATTCGTATCAAAGCAATAGCGATTCATAAAAGCTAAATCTTGTAATCAATGGTGGGCCAATAATGAATTTTTTTGCATATGTATTAAGACGCTTGGTCTGATTTTGAAATTGTCCAGAGTTTTTTATGTTGTTTTCATTGCAAAATGATGGATCTCCTTCCGTAACTTTCCAATTACGAGTACGAGAATTGAAAGACATGAAAATTCTCAATTCTCTACAGCGTCTAGGAGATAGATAGAATATTTTCAGGAACAAGAAAATCAGAAGAATCTTTTTCTCTATTCACTACCATTCCGCGTCTTCGACTTCTATTAGTTTCTTTTCTTCTTTAATGCAATAGCTATAGTTTGATATAGAATCCATTTCTCAAAGTAATGGAAACCATTCTCTTATAGGAAATGGTTCGAAAATCGCTATTCCACCTTTTAGGTTTAGGTATCGTGAAAAGTGATACCTGTGAAGATCGTGCATTTCAGTCACATTCAGATCCTTTTTTCGAGTTCATGATATAACCAAATTGGATGGATCTTCCACCCGTTTAGCTAAGAAAGAATAGATGCGGAGGTGGATAATAGATCGATATGAAGATCATCAGCTGCCCCATAATGAAACCACCAGTAGTCGCGAATATCTCC